ATCTACATACTATGGCAGGAATGTGGTACAAGGAATTCCCGGTATCTCGTAGAAAAAGAGTATAAATGAAAGGCTTTTTAGAATTTCATTTTTTATCATAGTTATAGATAATCATAATTACTAAAAATAATTTGGTTCTTTTTACAAACTTGATGTCGATTAATCCGCGAGTCTAGAAATTCATTTCGGACAATTGAACCTTCTCGAACTGTTTCTTTTTAAGAACCAAAAATACTTGTGCCAAAATAACAGATGCGAAGAAGAACAAAAGGCCTTGTACACGTAATGGATCTTGAAGTACTATTTCTGCATCTCCCTGACCAAATCCGCCCACATTAGGATTACTTGTCAATGGTTGATCCAATTTGATAGATTCACCTTCTGAAACAAGAATTTCTGGCCCCGGAGGGATAATATCAACCACTTGACGTCCATCCTCCGCTATGGTTATTTCGTATCCCCCCTTTTCTTTTCGTAGGATTTTGCTTACTATACCTGATGCTGTAGCATTATAAACTGTATTGTTACTCTTGCTCCCGTCAGGATAAATTTGGCCCCTTCCTCTGTTTCCGCCTACGTATATAGGATATTTTAAGAAGTGAATGTCTTTCTTAGTAGCGGGGTCGGGGGAAAGAATAGGAAAGGTGATTTCACTATATTTCTGACCAGGAACAGGGCCTATGACAAGAATATTTTTTTGGTTGGGGCGATAGCTCTGAAAAGACAGATTGCCCATCTTTTCTTTTATCTCGGGGGAAATACGATCGGGGGGCGCTAATTCAAAACCCTCTGGTAAAATAAGAACCGCCCCCACATTCAAACCCCCTTTTTTACCACTAGCAAGAACTTGTTTCACTTGCATATCATAAGGAATTCGAACAACTGCTTCAAATACAGTATCGGGAAGTACCGTTTGCGGTACCTCAATATCCACTGGTTTATTAGCTAAATGGCAATTGGCGCATACAATACGTCCAGTCGCTTCTCGTGGATTTTCATAACCCTGCTGTGCAAAAATGGGATATGCATTTGAAATGGATGTACGAGTTATTATATATATCATTAGCGATATGGAAATAGATCGAGTAATCTGTTCCTTTATCCAAGAAAAAGTATTTCTAGTTTGCATGGTCCAACCATTGATCCCGAAAATTTCTACAATAAATTGGGGTAGGTTACTAATGGAGTTTCCTATCCACGATTCTGTTATTTACTGGAATAAATTGACTGGATTAATATATAGGAATATAGGATGAATCCCCGGGATGGGTAGAAATCTAAAGCGATTTTCAATGCTTTGCTTATGTACAACTGCAAAGTAAGAAACATTCTAATTGGATTAGGTAGATAATTTTTCAGTCATTCATTGAATGATAAATCACTACAAGTGACGGAGATACGCGATTTAAATAACGGAAAATCCAATATTTTAAAATTGTATCTAGAATGACTGGAAAAGTGGAAACAAGGCCAGATATAATTTGCTCATTATGAACAAATCCAAAATCCTTGTAGACAAAGCCAATCAGCAGTTCCCAACCATGGGGCGAATGAAATCCGATACATAAATCAGTTAATAAAAGAAGAGAAAAAGCTTTTATTGTGTCACTTAAGTTATATAGGAATTCCTGAACCCAAGAGTTAAGAATAACAAGTTCTTTATTACCCAAAATAGAATAAACGCTTAGAATAATGAAACAGATTATATTTGTCGAGAAGTGCAAAATTGTATGAATACGACCCTCGTTGTGTATCTTGATTAATTGGATTGTTTCTTTGTGAATTCCTATACGAAGGTTTTGTAGATGTGTCTCCGAGTATTCCTTGATCATTTCCTCTAAGAAGAGGAGTTCCTCCAATTCTCTGAATTTTTCTAGAATACTCTTTTCTTCAATATCATTCAAAAAAATTTCGGATTGCCTAGTATTCCACCAATAAGTAACCCAAGATTCCATACTTTTTTGAAATGAGAGAGAAATCCACCAGGGCAAAAATACTATAGATGCAAGATATAAAAGAGGAGTGAATGCTTTCTTTTTTTCCATTTTTTCGTCTGTGAATTGTTAATGAACCCATCTAATTCGTCGACTCTATGTAATTGTGAAAATTGAGTGGCAAAAAACGACAGAAATTTGCTAGTTATTTTTTATTCTTATTATAAGAGATCCAATTTTTTGGTCATTAAGGAGCACAAAAAATATAAAAAGAAGCTTCAAAAAATTACAAGATATGATCTATCTGAAGTCTCAATTACAACAATTAAAAAGGGAGGGAATTTCCTTATTTCAAAATGGTTGATTATGAGATATTGGATTTGTTTCTTTTTGAATTGGGTTGTGTATATTTCGATACATATAAAAGATCCCCAAAAGAGTTTTTTTATACTTATTCCATATATGTCTGCTTTGACTCGAATGAATGTTTTGAAGAAACCTCAATTAAGTTATAAGTTATGGTATAGAAAAAGAGGATTCTTGCGTTTTTTGCTCTCCTGCTGAGAAAGCATTCATTTCTCGGCTTCATTTATTAAAAAACTTCAATTGGTACACGCAAGAAATAGGCCAATTCAGCAGCTTTTTGTTCCATTTCCCGTGGAGTAAAATTCTCATCAGTACGAGTCAATGGAATGGCTCCCTGGCCTCTGATATCCATATAAAGGACACGACGAGCAAAAATACCCTCTTTAACTTCTATTCTGACGGACTGAATATCTTTTATAAGAAATCGGAGGAAGACCCGACGATTTTTTCCAGGAAATCCCCAACGAAAGATACACACTATTCCATCTTTTCTATCAAATCGATCATAACCACTACCTACATTCCACGAAATTGTGCACCACAAATAGGAGCTAATAAAAAGACCCGCGATCCCATAGAAAGACATCACAATTCCTTGTGGAAAAAAAACTATTTCCTGAGACGGAAATAAAGATATCAAATTTCTACCAAGATAACTCGAGGTTCCAACCAACAAGAATCCTAATGAACCTAAAAAAAGGATAACAGCCCAGCAGAAATTACTTGTTTTTCGAGCCCCCGTTATAGGTTCTATCCATATATGTTCTGATCGACAACTCATACTTGATCCAGTTGCTTTTTTTGGAATTGAGAGAATACCCCAAATGAATTTGACTTTAGTCCGTTTGTTTCCGAAGTAACTCGCATCAACTAGCACTAGGTTGATGTGAACCTTTAGGAGTAATTCATTAAATTGGTTAGATCTAAACTAATAACATACCCTTCGTATGATCTCACTAAAGATAGCCACATGTATATAGATAGACCAACTTTACAGTTCAGCCATCCGCCGAGTTGGGTCTATTTGAAAATAGCTAGAATATAGCATTTTTGGTAGATTTTCGGCGGAAGCCGCTTATACCAAATATACCAATATACCAAATATACAAAATTTTGCTAAATGGATATCCGTGTTATGATACAAGCGTTAGTTTTGAAAAAACAAAATAGATGAGATTTTGTGCCCTCGCCTCTAAACAATTTTGTTTTTTTGAATATGAAGAAATAAAGAAGCTATTGCGATTGCCGGAAATACTAGGCCTACTAAAGGGACCAAAACAGAGGGAAAGGTAAGATTTGTCATAGAATGGGTACCTCGATTTACTATTTGTACCTGTTATTATTATTTAGATTTTATATTTTATAATATAAAGATATCTTATTATATATAAAGTATAAAGATATCTTATTATAATTTGATATTGATAATTCTAAATAAATAAAAATATCTTATTATTTTATAAAATTTTATTTTATAATATAAAGAAGATATAAAGATATCTTATTAGAATTTGAAAATTCTAAATTGGAATTATTATTAAATTGGAATTATTATTACTTATTATCTAATCTATCTAATCTAATATTAATAAATATAGATATAAGTATCTAGCTAAGTGAGTTATAGAATGTAGTTTTTCATCTTTCTATATGAAAGATTTGAAAGGATATGGATGAGATATTTTTTTCTTCATTTTTTTGCTCTTGTCTTCGAATTTCATTTACTAAGCAAAAACTCTCTTAAAAATGAATTAGATTCTATTTATTTAGATTCTATTTATATTGAATATTGAAGGGTTTGTTAGAATCCCATCCAGCAGGGATTCTTAGTCAAAATAGGATTATCGTAATAGAAAGATAAAAAATTCTATATTTTCTATATTTTAATTATATATGACGAGAAGAAGATATTTTTTTATTTGCCTAATTCACGAAAATAAGAATTTCCTCTTTTATCTTGTTGATAGAGACCTTGATCAATAATCAATAATCAGGAATATAGAAAAAGGGGCGGATTTTCTATTTTCTGTGACTTTTGCTTCTTTGATACAATTAGATCTTATGTCAACAAAGAAAACCCCATTCGTCTAATTTTGACTTGGATTCCGATATACTAATTACTTGTTTGCTCAAAATAATTGAACTTAATGTTCTAATTTTGATTCAAAGGAAAGAAAGTGTGGAGTTCAAATAACTCACTCAGAACGCTTTTTAAAGGATTACGTGGTACGATTAGATCGAATAAGCCCTTCTGGAATAAATACTCAGCCGCTTGTGAACCTTCGGGTACTGTTTTATTCAATGTTTGTTCAATTACTCTTTTACCCGCAAAGGCAATGTAGGCATTGGGTTCGGCAATAATAATATCCCCCAACATACCAAAACTAGCTGTCACCCCACCAGTAGTAGGAGATGTAAGGATTGGTACATAGAATAACTTTTTATTTGATTGATAATCATATAAAGCAGAAGATATTTTAGCCATTTGCATCAAGCTCAAACTTCCTTCTTGCATGCGTGCTCCTCCGGAAGCACACACTATAATAAGAGGTAGAAATTCTTTAGTAGCGTATTCAATCAAACGGGTAATTTTCTCACCGACTACGGATCCCATACTACCCCCCATAAACTGAAAATCCATAACCCCAATTGCTACGGTAATACCGTTTAATTGCCCTATGCCTGTTTGAACAGCCTCGG